CGGTCATAATAAAGTTTACAAGTCCTTTTCAGATGTAATTGAAGGCAAAGAGGGAAGATTTCGCGAGACTCTGCTTGGTAAACGAGTCGATTATTCGGGACGTTCCGTTATTGTTGTGGGCCCTTCACTTTCATTACATCAATGTGGATTACCTCGAGAAATAGCAATAGAGCTTTTCCAGACATTTGTAATTCGGGGTCTAATCAGACAACATATTGCTTCCAACATAGGAATTGCGAAAAGTAAAATTAGAGAAAAAGAACTGATTGTATGGGAAATACTTCAAGAAGTTATGCAGGGACATCCAGTATTGCTGAATAGAGCACCCACTCTGCATAGATTAGGAATACAGGCATTCCAACCTATTTTAGTGGAGGGACGCGCTATTTGTTTACATCCATTAGTTTGTAAGGGCTTTAATGCGGATTTTGATGGGGATCAAATGGCTGTTCATGTACCTTTATCCTTGGAAGCTCAAGCAGAGGCTCGTTTACTTATGTTCTCTCATATGAATCTTTTGTCTCCAGCTATTGGGGACCCTATTTCCATACCAACTCAAGATATGCTTATTGGACTCTATGTATTAACCATGGGGAACCACCGAGGTATTTGTGCAAATAGGTATAATACATCTAATTACAGAAACTATCAAAGGAAAACTCTTAATAATAAGCAAAAGTACACCAAAGAGAAAGAACCCTATTTTTCTAGTTCCTATGATGCACTTGGAGCTTATCGTCGAAAACAAATTAATTTAGACAGTCCTTTGTGGCTCCGATGGCAATTAGATCAACGTGTTATTGGCTCAAGAGAAGTTCCCATCGAAGTTCAATATGAATCTTTGGGTACCTATCATGAGATTTATGGGAACTATCTAATAATAAGAAGCATAAAAAAAGAAATCCGTTGTATGTACATTCGAACGACTGTTGGTCATATTTCTTTTTATCGAGAAATAGAAGAAGCCATACAGGGGTTTTGTCGGGCCTACGGCTAAACTAAGAAATTCCGTGATACCCGTGAAAATTCTTTTTTTTTTTTTTCTTTTCTGGTTTTTTAACTGATATCAGAATTCCGGAAATTCTTATGTAAATCGAGATTGAGAAAAGGAAGTTTTCGAATCACTGACTTAGACCCATTGTCGAATCCTACTCAATAGAATACGGAGGTAGTACTTATGGCAGAACGGGCCAATCTAGTCTTTCACAATAAAGTGATAGATGGAGCTGCCATGAAACGACTTGTTAGCAGATTAATAGATCACTTCGGAATGGCATATACATCACACATCCTGGATCAAGTGAAAACTCTGGGTTTCCAGCAAGCCACTGCTACATCGATTTCATTAGGAATTGATGATCTTTTAACAATACCTTCTAAGGGATGGTTAGTCCAAGATGCGGAACAACAAAGTCTTATTTTGGAGAAACACTATCATTGTGGGAATGTACACGCAGTAGAAAAATTACGTCAATCCATTGAGATATGGTATGCTACAAGTGAATATTTGAGACAAGAAATGAATCCTAATTTTCGGATGACGGATCCCTCTAATCCAGTCCATTTAATGTCTTTTTCAGGAGCTAGAGGGAATGCATCTCAGGTACACCAATTAGTGGGCATGAGAGGATTAATGTCGGACCCCCAAGGACAAATGATCGATTTACCCATTCAAAGTAACTTACGCGAAGGACTTTCTTTGACGGAATATATAATTTCTTGTTACGGAGCCCGTAAAGGAGTTGTCGATACTGCTGTACGAACATCCGATGCTGGATACCTCACGCGTAGACTTGTTGAAGTAGTTCAACATATTATTGTACGTAGAACGGATTGTGGCACTATCCGAGGTATTTCTGTAAGTCCCCAAAAAACACTGACTGAAAAGATTTTTATCCAAACATTAATTGGTCGTGTATTAGCGGATGATATATATATGGGTCCGCGATGCATTGCGACTCGAAATCAAGATATTGGTATTGGACTTGTCAATCGATTCATAACCTTTGGAGTACAGCCAATATTTATTAGAACTCCTTTTACTTGCAGAAGTACATCTTGGATCTGTCAATTATGTTATGGTCGGAGTCCCACCCATGGGGACCTGGTCGAATTGGGGGAAGCCGTGGGTATTATTGCAGGTCAATCAATTGGCGAACCGGGAACTCAACTAACATTAAGAACTTTTCATACTGGTGGAGTATTCACGGGTGGTACTGCCGAACACGTACGAGCCCCTTCTAATGGAAAAATAAAATTTAACGAGGATTTGGTTCATCCCACACGTACTCGTCATGGACATCCTGCTTTTTTATGTTCTATAGACCTACACGTAACTATTCAAAGTCAAGATATTCTACATAATGTAAATATTCCAGCAAAAAGTTTGATTTTAGTTCAAAATAACCAATATGTAGAATCAGAACAAGTGATTGCTGAAATTCGCACCGGAGCCTCCACTTTGAATTTTAAAGAGAGGGTCCGAAAACATATTTATTCTGAATCAGAAGGAGAAATGCACTGGAGTACCGATGTTTACCACGCGCCTGAATATACATATGGTAATGTTCATCTATTACCAAAAACAAGTCATTTATGGATATTAACAGTGGGTATGTGCGGATCTAGTATAGTGTCTTTTTCACTCCACAAGGATCAAGATCAAATCAATGTTGATTCTTTTTCTATCAAAGGGAAATATAGCTCTAATTTATCAATGACTAATGATCGGGTGAGGAATCCTTTTTTTAGTTCGAAGCTCCTTAGTAAAAAAAAAGGTGAGGGTCTTGATTATTCAAGATCCGATCGAATTAGACCCAAAGGTCATTGGAATTTCCTATGTCCTTCTATTCTACAAGAGAATTCTTCTTTATTGGCTAAGAGACGCAGAAATAGATTAATAATTCCATTACAATATTATGATCCAAAGCGAGAGAAAGAATTACTACTGCATTTTGGTATTTCCATTGAAATACCCATAAATGGTATTTTACGTAGAAATAGTATTCTTGCTTATTTTGACGATCCCCGATATAGAAGAAGCAGTTCAGGAATCATTAAATACGGGACCATAGAGGCGGATTCCGTCTTCAAAAAAGAGGATTTGATTGAGTATCGAGGAACAAAAGAATTTAACTCGAAATATCAAATGAAAGTAGATCGATTTTTTTTCATTCCCGAAGAGGTGCATATCTTACCCGTATCTTCATTCATAATGGTCCGGAACAATAGTATTATTGGAGTAAATACACAAATCACTTTAAATATAAGAAGCCGCGTTGGTGGATTGGTCCGAGTGGAGAAAAAAAAGAAAAGTATTGAACTGAAAATTTTTTCTGGGGATATCCATTTTCCTGGAGAAACGGATAAGATATCCAAGCATAGCGGCATTTTGATACCGCCAGGAGCGGGAAAAAAAGATTCTAAGGAATCTAAAAAATTGAAAAATTGGATCTATGTACAGCGAATCACACCTACCAAGAAAAAGTATTTTGTTTCAGTTCGACCCGTAGTTACATATAAAATAGCTGATGGGATCAATTTAGCAACGCTTTTCCCCCAGGATCCCTTGTTGGAAAGAGATAATATCCAACTTAGAGTTGTCAATTATATCCTTTATGGAAATGGCAAGCCAATTCGAGGAATTTATCAAACAAGTATTCAATTAGTTCGGACTTGCTTAGTAGTCAATTGGGACCAAGAGAAAGATGGTTCCATAGAAGAGGTTCGTGCTTCCTTTGTTGAAATAAAGACAAATAATCTGATTCGCGATTTCATAAGAATTGAGTTAGTCCAATCGCCTATTTCATATATTATAAAAAGGAATGATATGGCGGGTTCACAATTTCTTTTCAAGAATGGATTAGATTGTACCAATATTAATCCCTTTTATCCCAAGGTGAAGATTCCTTCACTTACCCAACATAAGGGAACTCTCGATATTGGTACGTTGTTGAATCAAAATAAGGAATCCTCATCTTTGCTAATTTTGTCATCATCCAACTGTTCTCGAATTAGACCATTCTCTGGTTCAAAATATAACAATGTGATAAAAGAATCCATTAAAGAAGATTTTCTAATTCCAATTAAAAGTTCATTGGGTCCCTTAGGTATTATTGTACCTAAAATCATGAATTTTTATTTATCTTATCATTTAATAACTCATAATCAGATATTGTTAAAGAAATATTTACTACTTGACTATTTTAAACAAACTTTCCAAGTACTTAAATATTGTTTAATGGATGAAAATAGAAAGATTTTTAATCCGGATCCTAGTAGTGAAATCCTTTTAAATCCATTCGATTTGCATTGGAACTTTTTACCTCACGATTATTGTGAGGGACCATCCACAATAATTAGTCTTGGGCAGTTTCTTTGTGAAAATGTATGTTTATTTAAATACGGACCACACATAAAATCTGGTCAAGTTTTAATTATTCATGTTGACTCTTTAGTAATAAGATCTGCTAAACCTTATTTGGCCACTCCAGGAACAACTGTTCATGGTCATTATGGGGAAATCCTTTCTGAAGGGGATACATTAGTTACATTTATATATGAAAAATCGAGATCCGGTGATATAACACAAGGTCTTCCAAAAGTGGAACAGGTCTTAGAAGTGCGTTCCATTGATTCAATATCAATGAATCTCGAAAAGAGAGTTAAAGGTTGGAATGACCGTATACCAAGAATTCTTGGAATTCCTTGGGGATTCTTGATTGGTGCTGAGTTAACCATAGCCCAAAGTCGTATATCTTTGGTTAATAAGATCCAAGAGGTTTATCGATCCCAGGGGGTACAGATCCATAATAGACATATAGAAATTATTGTGCGTCAAGTAACATCAAAAGTGTTGGTTTCAGAAGATGGAATGTCTAATGTTTTTTCACCCGGAGAACTAATCGGATTATTGCGAGCGGAGCGAGCGGGACGTGCTTTGGATGAAACAATCTGTTATCGGGCAATCTTATTGGGAATAACTAAGGCATCCTTGAATACTCAAAGTTTCATATCCGAAGCTAGTTTTCAAGAAACTGCTCGAGTTTTATCAAAAGCTGCTCTACGAGGTCGTATTGATTGGTTGAAAGGCCTGAAAGAGAATGTTGTTCTGGGAGGGATTATACCCGCGGGTACCGGATTCCAAAAATTAATGCACCGTTCAAAGCAACAAAGGAACATTCATTTGGAAATAAAAAAGAAGAATCTATTCAAGGCAAAAATGAGAGATATTTTGTTCCATCATCGAGAATTAGTTTGTTCTTGTGTCCAAAACAATTTTCATGATACATCAGAAGAATTATTTACATAATTTAATGATTCCTAAAAAGAGATTCGTTCTTTGAATTCAAATTCATCGAATTAGAATTCAACTACTTTTTATTTAATTTTATTTATTTATTTGGTCTCATTTTGTGCTATTTGGTAATAAGGATTATAACGAATTTTAAAAAATTAATGGTTTGTATCGTATATCAACGGTCAATCCTTGGTAGAAGGTTCCGTCGGAACATTTATTTATTTCGAGCTACCCCTCGTTTCTTTTTTCTAAAAAAAAAGGGAAACAATAAAAGGGAAGTGTGGGGAAAAATGACAAGAAAATATTGGAACATCGATTTGGAAGAGATGATGGAAGCAGGAGTTCATTTTGGCCATGGTACTAGGAAATGGAATCCCAGAATGGCACCTTATATTTCTGCAAAGCGTAAGGGTATTCATATTACAAATCTCACTAGAACCGCTCGTTTTTTATCGGAAGCCTGTGATTTAGTTTTTGATGCAGCAAGTAAAGGAAAACACTTTTTAATCGTCGGTACAAAAAAAAAAGCGGCTGATTCAGTAGCATCAGCTGCAAGAAGGGCTCGGTGCCATTATGTTAATAAAAAATGGCTTGGTGGTATGTTAACGAATTGGTCCACTACAGAAACGAGACTCCAGAAGTTCAGGGACTTAAGAGCGGAACAAAAGATGGGAAAACTTAATCGTCTCTCAAAAAGAGATGCAGCAATGTTCAAAAGACAATTATCTACCTTACAAACATATCTGGGCGGGATCAAATATATGACGGAGTTACCCGATATTGTAATTATCGTTGATCAACAAGAAGAATATACGGCTCTTCGAGAATGTATCATTTTGGGGATTCCGACAATTTGTATAATCGATACAAATTGTAACCCGGATCTAGCAGATATTTCCATTCCGGCCAATGATGACGCTATAGCTTCAATCCGATTGATTCTTAATAAATTAGTATCCGCAGTTTGTGAGGGTCATTCTAGCTATATAAGAAATGCTTTATTATGATTATATAATAATAAATATAAGTTTATATAATAATAAATATAAGTCAATTACTTCGGGAACTTGTTATATTTATGGAATTGGTAATCATTCCTGGATTTCTAAAAAAGTATAAAAAGTACTGGGTATTTTATGTTATTATTCGGTATCCTAAATATACCATATATTTAGATAAGTTGAGAAATAGCCGAGACGGTTAAATCAAAATAATTCTTTTTTTTTTAAGTTCGATTTATGTCAGAGGACAATATGAATGTTATACCATGTTCCATTAACACACTCAAAGGATTATACGATATATCAGGTGTAGAGGTAGGCCAACATTTATATTGGCAAATAGGGGGTTTACAAGTGCACGCCCAAGTACTTATCACTTCGTGGGTTGTAATCGCTATCTTATTGGGTTCAGTTGCCATAGCTGTTCGGAATCCACAAACCATTCCGACCACTGGTCAGAATTTCTTCGAATATATTCTTGAATTTATTCGAGACTTGAGCAAAACCCAGATTGGGGAAGACTACGGTCCTTGGGTTCCCTTTATTGGAACTATGTTCCTATTTATTTTTGTTTCGAACTGGTCAGGCGCTCTTCTACCTTGGAAAATCATAGAGTTACCTCACGGAGAGTTAGCTGCCCCAACGAATGATATAAATACTACTGTTGCTTTAGCTTTACTCACATCAGTGGCCTATTTCTATGCGGGTCTTAGCAAAAAAGGATTGAGTTATTTCGGAAAATATATTCAACCAACTCCAATACTTTTACCAATTAACATCTTAGAAGATTTCACAAAACCTTTATCACTCAGTTTTCGACTTTTTGGAAATATCTTAGCTGATGAATTAGTAGTTGTTGTTCTTGTTTCTTTAGTACCTTTGGTAGTTCCTATACCTGTCATGTTTCTTGGATTATTTACAAGTGGTATTCAAGCTCTAATTTTTGCAACTTTAGCCGCGGCTTATATAGGTGAATCCATGGAGGGCCATCATTGACTAGTTTTATAAATCATTTTTTTTAAGCTTATCCCAATTTATCTGTAGGTCCATATAATAAACTTGTTTAACGAACATAACATAAACGGAATAAACGTAATAATAGATGCAAATATATATGTATCTAAGATCTAGAGTCGTAGAAAAATGTATAATATTATGGAATTGTAAAAAAAAAACTTAGGAAAAAGATCTTTTTCCTAAGTTTTTTTCTCATTTTCGAATTTAAATAAAATAAGAGTTATTCTCTTTTTTTGTTTTGACGTGTTACTAAAAAAAAATGGGTTAGCTAGGTTAAAAGAAGCATATTAATAGTTATATATTATATAATAAGTCAAGCTCCTGTGTATGTTTCGAAAAATTATTTAGGAATTCGATTCTATATGAAATGCGCGTGGTTTACGGTATAGAAGAAACAAATGTATATGTATATGTGATATAGGAACTGTCCCCATATTATTTCCCAGTTCACTTTGGATTCCGATGAAAGTCATTTTGTTTAATCTGTGATTGTGCATTGAATAAAAGGATTAATTCAAGGATATAAACTCAATTCAAATAGTAAAGAATAAAGAAGGCAGAATTGCATAAAAGAAGAGTTCGGAAGAAATGCACTAACTAGAACCATATGCATATAAATTACAAAAAAATCACTCATAGTAACTAAAAATAAGATATGGAAATAGTTCTGATCATTCAGTAAAATTTTTACTTATTGGAGTTTTAGTTACTTCGACCATATGGAATCCTAGTGATAAAAAAATAAGTAAGAATTCATTAGTTGATTGTATCATTAACCATTTCTTTTTTTTTTTTTGTGAAGGACTTAGTTTACTATGAATCCAATTGTTTCTGCCGCTTCTGTTATTGCTGCTGGATTAGCCGTAGGGCTTGCTTCTATTGGACCTGGAGTTGGTCAAGGTACTGCTGCAGGACAAGCTGTAGAAGGTATTGCGAGACAGCCAGAAGCAGAAGGTAAAATACGAGGTACTTTATTGCTTAGTTTGGCTTTTATGGAAGCTTTAACAATTTATGGATTGGTCGTGGCATTAGCGCTTTTATTTGCAAATCCTTTTGTTTAATTCAAGAAATAAAAATTTGACTCAATAAGATACTTCTTATTGATTGGTCAAAACTTAATTAAAAATAATAAAATAAATAAGAAGTCCATAAAAAAGAGCTCGAACTGATACAAAAAGAACTCAACAGTCCTATCTATAAGAGGAGAACATATGAAAAATGTAACCGATTCTTTCGTTTCCTTGGGGCATTGGCCATCCGCCGGGAGTTTTGGGTTTAATACCGATATTTTAGCAACAAATCCAATAAATCTAAGCGTAGTGCTTGGTGTGTTGATTTTTTTTGGAAAGGGAGTGTGTGCGAGTTGTATATTTCAAGAATAGGTTGGATCGAACCAGCTGCACTTTAGTTTGCATTTTATATGTTATTTTAATTTTATATGTTATTTTATTTGTAAATAGTCTAATTTATAAAAAAAAATAGTGTATATATAAATAACAAAGAAATAAATAATAAAGAAAAGCGCAAATCTCGACGAATTACTTCTGAATAAATGAATAAATCATATGTGGGAACTATAGCATTTCGTAACTTATTGGTAAATTCACTCTGATTCTCTATCAACCAATAATCTGGAACTATAAACATGGTTAAAGCTAAACTGTTTAAAGTCCAGGCACAACATGGTACTCTTTCTACCACTACGTTAGTACCAAAACGAAATGGTTTAAAAATTTTAAATTAATAGTTGGTAATTTATCCAATATAAAACACTCATATGGATAAAATTATTTGAACCATTTCCCAGAAAAGGTCATTGTACCTTTGCTGAATGGACAACCTATGTATAAAATACAAATTTTTGGATATGAATAATTTGTTTGCATAATTTGATAATTTATAAAAAAAAGATTGATTTTACTTAATGGATTTTACTTAGATATATATACTTATATATACTATATATATATATATTTTTTTTTTTTATTATATTTATTATATAGAAATTATATAGAAATCCTTTTTCTATTTTTTATATTATATATAAATATTTTATCTATTTTTATATTATTTTGATTTGCATTTTTATACCTAAATATTCCAAATTCTATTAGAAATAAACAAATAAAAATAAAGAAACAACTTTACTGACAATTACAGCTGATCAGAAGAGTCCTCCAAATATTCTTGTATAAATTTCAATATCTTTAAAAATACGAACAGAAAAGAAAGGACAGGTTCATTCCATTAAAAAATATGGGAATCCCCATAAATATAAATGAAATTAATTGAGCGTGAGAGCCAAATGAATCGAAAGATTCATGTTTGGTTCGGGAGGAGATTCTGTAAATTGTGAAATTAATAGTAAGAAAATCTACTTTCATTAAATGATTTATTAGATAATCGAAAACAGAGGATCTTGAGTACTATTCGAAATTCAGAAGAATTACGGAAAGGGGCTATTGAGCAGCTCGAAAAAGCTCGGGCTCGCTTACGTAAAGTGGAAACAGAAGCAGACGAGTATCGATTGAATGGATATTCTGAGATAGAACGAGAAAAAATAAATTTGATTAATGCGACTTCCGAGAGTTTGGAACAATTAGAAAATTATAAAAATGAAACCCTTCGTTTTGAACAACAAAGAGCTATTAATCAGGTCCGACAACGAATTTTTGAACAAGCT